CGCCATGACAGAGAAAGAGATGGCAGCTACACAGACTTAAGGGAATTCGCTCCAAAGTGGGCTTTTGCAATCAGTTTTGCTACAGCACCCGCTGCTCTAGCTAATTGTCCACCCTTTCCAAGTGTTCTTTCTATGTTATGTATGGCTGTGCCTAAGGGCATATCGGTCGTAGGGCATTCCCCATTTTTATAGGAACTTCTGTACCAGAAACAATGGTATCTCCAATTATAGCCCCTCTGGGATGTAAAATATATCTCTTCTCACCATCCCCATAGTGTATGAGACTTGAGTATGCATTTCGATTAGGATCGTATTCTATGGTTACGATTCTACCATATATGTCTTTTTCATTCCGTCGAAAATCGATTTTACGGTATAGACGCTTATGACCTCCCCCTCTATGCCTTGCGGTAATGATTCCTCTGGCATTACGGCCTTTACCACAACGACGCTGTCCATAGATCAAATTATTTCTATGATTGGATTTCACTTTCTTGTCTATGGCTCCATTGCGTGTGCTCGGGGTATAAGTTTTGTATAAATGTATCGCCATGCGTCTAAGTATTTTGATTTAAGTTCTTTTCTTTCTAAGAGGTGGAATAGAGTAACCCGGTTGAAGCGTAATGATCATACGTCTGTAATGCATTGTATGTCCCAACATAGGTCTCATTCTTCTACCCTTTCCCGGGAGTCGATGGCTATTCATAGCTATTACCTGTACACCAAAGAAGAGTTCGACCCAATGCTTTATTTCTGTCGTAGTTGATCCTGATCTTTATTTTCTTTCTGTGGAATCTCTGTTTGAAACCCCAAGACTTATTCGTTACCTAGACCTAATTAATTAGTTAATTAGGCCAGTTCCCTTCTACCTTTACTCGTAAGTACCATAATCTACTGGTCTGGTTGTTAATCTCGTACCTCTGTCTTTTTACTTTTTAGTCTGATTTCACGCGAACTGCTAATGCGGCTGACTTACTGGTCGCGTTTTTCGAAGGGAGAATAAACACATTCACTCACCTACTCTGTCATGTGAAACGCCCATCAATGATGTTTTAGACGCTAACAAGCAAGACTGGAGAAAGAAGAAAGCGAAATAAAAGAGGTCATGGGTTCTCACTGTGGCTACCCTGAGTTCATATGTCAAGGGCTGGTAAGGATACTACGACGAATGACTCCCTCATATTATGTCATACCATTGAAGGTAATAGTCTTTATTCTCTGCTCTCAATCAACCCGAGATTCTATCGTAGTGCGTCACCAAAGTAGCAGATAGCGGGTAGCTGGTTCCGGAGCCTACGTGCCCCCCAACTAACAATACTACTCCATGGCCAACGATTGGATCAGGGACTGCAGTCAGCCGATATAGTTAATCGAACTAGGTTCATCAGGTGGATGCATATTGTCTATATTGGGCTAAGACCTCTATCATCCGTATATAGATTGCACTCAGTTTTTACTTTTGAAGTTTGGCGATTCAACAAATCGTCCGGCAAAAAACTTTCGCCAATAGGTTCAAAATGACATAAAGGTTATGTAAAGGAAAGAAGCATTGTGGAGAAAATCTTCATTCCCTCTTGTCTTGGGTCCCCGCCTACTCATCGAATGTTTCCTTCAAAGCCAACATCAATGTAGTGTGGAGGGATGTGGGGAGTCGGGTCTTTGGAAGCGGAACACGAACCGAGCTTCTATCGTAGTTGAATGATGAACGAATAGCGGGCATTCTGTTCAAAAGCGTACGTGGAGCTTCTGTTAAGCATATAGCTAGCGTTCCCACTCGTAAGTGGGGCTCGCCATCCGTACTTGTTTGGACTGGACTCCCGGAATGAAAGAGAGTGCGGAAGATCTTTCGGACTTTGGTTGATTTAATTATATGAGTGCTTAAGGGGATGCCGGACGGGGCAATGAATAAGAAATGGGAGAAGCATGTAATTCACGTGCAAACTTTTTCGAAGAAAGAAAAAAAAACTATTTAATTCGACATTATTCTCTTACTTTCGCTGCTAAACACTAGTGACGCAGGTTGCGGATCTTTGTTGGACTCAATTCGTTATCATGGCACATCACATATCTGAGCGTCGAGTAGGGATGGAACTTTCAAAAAACTAGCATTCGATGCAGCAGACTTACGCTTTTTCAAGCCCGCTTCGCTTTACTGCTTTCAGCTCTTCTCTTCTACCAAAGAATCTCAGGGTTAAGGCGTGAAGTGCTGGTTCTTATGTTGCTTGAATGTCGGAGAATCAATCTACTGGAGCAGCCCTGCTCTATGAAAAGGATAACCTAGTTCATTCATAACCTACCTACTTTGATCTTCCACGGAAAGGAAAGAAATCTATCTATGTTATACCACCCTTGGTCAAAGGCCTGAAGATAGTCCTATCAACACGAGCTATTGTCCTTTGATGCTGGATGCGCTGGTGTAGATTTTATTTTCTTTGTAATAGAATAATAGACAGTAGTGCTAAAGTCGATGCGCGTCATGAGAGTGATCGGTGGGATGAGTAAATTAGCTCGAATTTCTTAGTGCATCTGCTTCTATTTTCGTAGTGAATCATAGCGACTCGTCCCGTGTCAATAAGGTTAACTAACGGCTATGAGCCAGGATTAAAGCGCTTTGACCACTGCTCATGGTCCGAGAGAAGTGGAATGGCTTGGTACGCGCCTGCTTTTGAGAGCCTTTCTGCAGGTCCCCTGAGGAGGCCCCCTTTTTCTTCGTTAGCATTTTCAAATCAAACCGAATGGTCAAAGGCTGGGAGTATTGAAGGGACGGGGGTTCGTCATTAGTCGTGGGGAAGCCGGCCAATTAACCATGTAGACAGATTAGTAGGTACGGCACGTACCATAGAAAAGGGTACGGATTGACTTACTATTCGATGATCAGTGGATGACTACTTAGAAAAGAATAGTAAGTCAATATTTCGTTCTAGTTATCATGGGTTGAAAAGGGACGGGCCAATAGCAAGGCAGAAGTTTCATACAAAGGTGCCTTGAACTTAAGGGGAAAAGACGTTTAAAGCGGAGGGAAAACCAATCTCAGAAGGGAAATCCGGATTCAAGGTAAAATTCCTGTGATTCTTGCTTAGCTGACTAAGAGCGGATGGGGTGGGCCTCGTTCTTTTTGAGGAAAGCACCGTTACAACCTCTCATAAACAAATAAATACATGGGCGCCCTCCCCCCCTTAAAATAGTGACTGTGGAGGATTGGGAAAATGTGACGGATAATGATAATCCTCCCAATCGTTTAGAAATTCTATGAATACCGGGGAGTTCGGGTCTATAATACCCAAAAGAACGGACTCAAAGCGCTCAGGGCCCACATTCTCAATGAATGCCGAAACGACTGCCCTAACATCTATTTCGTCAGGGTTATAGTCTAACGACTTTAGCATAAGCGTGGCCTTCCTTCTCATTTGAGAGGCAAATGAGACCTGAGGATTACACATTTTTTTTTCCTCTATGCTCATCTTTCCCAAACGCAGAATATTGGGGAAAAAAGAGCCCCATCCGAAGAAGGGGAACTGGCAGCTTCGTTTAGGTCTGGCAGAATCCGTTGGTATGGTGACGGTGACAATAACCTTTGATCATAAGATGTTTGTGGAATTGACGGTGACCCTTGATGTGACTAAGGCAGCTTTACTTAAGGTGTGAAAATGGAGGGGAATTCTATTGGGCTGAAGGCAGGTGTCAGTGGGTTAGTGTTCAGTGACAATTAACGCTAACATTACATGAGATGCGGTTGGAAGCGAGGCAGCAGTCTTTCTATGTTTTTCCACTCTAACGAAGTTTCTCTGGGTGAGCTTAGATGACCCGAAGCAATGACCAACTCAATTCTCTCCACCCGAGTTTCCTTTTCTTAAACAGTCCTGTCTCGAACCGGAGGCACCCAAACGTAGTAGGGGGGCGCCCATAATTGACCCGGGTAGGCGAGCTTCACAGCGTTGGGCTATAGTTACCAGTTTCGAGTTACTTAGCGGCCCCACCAGCACGGCTTGCTTATGCGGATCTCTCTCTCTACTACCAGGAAAGGGGTTAGAATCGCCATCGCTGGAGCACTACTGGCCTAACTTTTATTCGATATAATGAGAAGGACCTTTATTGAACGTCAACCCTTATCCCCCAACTGATCTACCCAGTAATGTGATGAGTTCCGACCCCTTTCATTACTGAAATCGTCGTACGGAATGAGTATGAGAAAGAAAAAAGGGGAAAGAAAGCGCCCAAGAGATGACGCTTCTTGGAGGACAGGTTGCTAGCCCCATCATCATCCCGAGCTTTTCACCGTCGGTCCCATGACTGAGCCCTATGAACTAGCTCTTCCGTGTCCGCTTTTATGTACGATGGAGGGCGTTCAATTGGAGTATTGAATTTTCTTTTTTTCAGGTTATGACACGCGGATATACGGATATAAACTAAATGTCTGATCGCTTAGAGGATGTATGGCTCAACAAGGAAAGCTTTTTTACAGATTCTCAGTTTTCGAGGTGGCAAGTGCCTTTCTTTTATCGGCGTACTGTTTTCCTTTTGAAGGTGTTTACGCACCTGTGTTTCCAGTAATGAAAAGTGGAAGTGCTGAGTGCTTTGATAGCGAGCTTAATCTCCAATTAGAGTTCAAGGGTAAGCCCTTCCAGCTGCTCTAAGTGAGTCAATCGCTCTATCAGTCCTTCTATGGAGTTGGATTCCTTCAAGAGAGAAAGCAGCCTTTTAGCTTGTTCTCGCTTTTTAGGTGCTCTGGTTTCAGGGAATCCCTCACCCAATTCCATATGGGGATAAATCCAATCCGTTGGCTCTCTGGGAAGCCGGTCTTTTTAAATAATTGGAAGTTTTTTCGAAGTAGCTGCAATTGAATGCGTATCAGCTGTGATTGAATCATTAAGCGCTGCAGATCTGATCGTATAAAAAAAAACTGTCATTCGATCTCAGATGGGCAAAGGAAGGCGGGGAGTAGCACTAGTCTCAGGGGCATGCCCGGAAGAGGTTCTTAACGGAGGAGAACTTTGGCAAGA